CATTTCATTTTTGAATAAAGTTCCACGGCATAGTTATTATAATATAATTTTATTATTCGATTAGTTTACTCAAAGGTTTTGCAAAAAACCTGTTAATTCAAAATCACGAGATGTGTAGATGTCACAGATGATGATTCATTTATTTTTTTTTCTACCGCTCTTACGTTATCTTTGTTAATGACATCTATAATGTAATAGTTGATGAATTAAAAACTTTCAATTGAGCTTATTCTCTTGCCAAATGGAAACTTAGGTAAGTGCTTTAGAAACATATGTATAAAAAGAACATATTTTATTTAGCTCCTTCATGCCTACTCTAACTAGTTATTTCGGTTTTTTACTAGCGGCTTTAACTATAACATCCGCTCTATTTATAGGTCTAAACAAGATACGACTTATTTAAAATTAATTGAATAAACAACTCAAGAAATTTTTCTGTGGGATTCTGTCCATTTTATAGTTCTTTACTGCGACAATTGAAAATTTTTGATTATTGAAGATTCATGGATAATTCAGATCAATATTTAGGGATAGATATTACCTTTCTTTTTTTTTTTCAAACGAATTGAAATGATTGAAGTTTTTCTATTTGGAATCGTCTTAGGTCTAATTCCTATTACTTTGGCTGGATTATTTGTAACTGCATATTTACAATACAGACGTGGTGATCAGTTAGATCTTTGATTAATTAACAACTCTTTTTTGATTGACCTCCTCCTTTCTCTAATCCACAGGAGGTCAATTTTAGATTCGATTACTGTATCATCTATTTCAGTCTCATTCGAGAATTCAATTGGCCCTAACAAGAATGGAATCACGCTCTGTAGGATTTGAACCTACGACATCGGGTTTTGGAGACCCACGTTCTACCGAACTGAACTAAGAGCGCTTTCTTATCACAATAGATAAGACTGGAAAGAGAAGGTTTTTTTATAACTCAAAACGCTCCTTTAGAGTATCATAAAAAAAATGAGAGATTACGTATGTCTAGTTTTAATCTAAATTTCAATTAATTCCTCCTTACTTCTCAGCCTAAAAGTAATTAGGTAGGGATGACAGGATTTGAACCCGTGACATTTTGTACCCAAAACAAACGCGCTACCAAGCTGCGCTACATCCCTTTCAATTCAATTGTTTTTTATAGTGTAATTGTAAAGAATCCTTGTCTTGTTTTCCACATCCCTATTTCCCATACAAATACATAATTTAATTTGCCCTGTCATTTCCTCTTCTTTTTTGTCTCTTATCATATAAGGTATAATAGAAAGGATTTGTATAGTTATGTATATGAAAACCTGTCGTAAACTAAAAAAAAAGACTTTTCGGGAATGCTCAGTTCAGCAGGAAGGGGCATGCTATTCTTTTTCTTAAAAAAAATATCTTATCTACTATATTATAGTACATTTTAATTATAGTACATTTTATTTAATATTTAATTTGACTTAGCTTAGGGATTTTGTGTACAAACACAAGTAGTCTTTAACTATCATATATACATCGGATCATAGATTAGATATGTATTACTTTTATTTGATACATTAAAGAAATTAAAAAGGAGGATTTTCAATGCGAGATTTTAAAACATATCTTTCCGTGGCACCGGTACTAAGTACTTTATGGTTTGGGTCTTTAGCCGGTCTATTAATAGAAATCAATCGTTTTTTCCCAGATGCGTTGACATTCCCCTTTTTTTCATTCTAGTTATTGATATGGGAAGGGGTTAACGAAAGATTAGAGATAGAATCAACTATCTGTGACTAATCCCTCCCCTCTTTTTTTTTTAGAATAAAAAAAATAGGGTTAGTTTAGTAAAGAAGAAAAGTGGATTCAACCTCATCAAAACTTAGGTTCAGGCTTGAATGGAAATAAAAAAAATGTGGGTCTAGGGTAAGAGTATTATACAAGATACTTAAATGAAATACTGCGATTCTAAATATAATTAGAAACCTTGTGAATTTGATTATGTAGTATTTCTTTACTTATATATTATTACTCTATTGATTTCAACAAAATCTTTCGAATTGTATTTGCAACTTTTCTATTTTTTTACTTTCTTCAAGAAAAATAGAAAAGTTGCTTGAATCAAATATCCAAAGGAGGTTCATGGCTAAGGGTAAAGATGTCCGAGTAAAAGTTATTTTGGAATGTACGGTTTGTGTTCGAAAGAGTGTTAATAAGGGATCACGGGGCGTTTCCAGATATATTACTCAAAAGAATCGCCACAATACGCCTAGTCGGTTGGAATTGCGAAAATTCTGTCCCTATTGTTACAAACATACAATTCATGGAGAGATAAAGAAATAGATCGAACCGAACGTCTGTCGATTATCCTTTCAAGTAAAGGGACAAAACAATTTTCATTATATATAATATTATTTACTATTTTTTTTTTAATAGAAAATGGATTTATATATTTAATTCATATTATTATATATAAATAGATAAATAAACATAAACAAATAAAATCCTATTTCGGCTGGACCTAAAAAAAATGAGAATGTAAGAAATAGGATTTTCGGTATAAGGAATAAACTAAACAAACTATGGATAAATCCAAGCGACCCTTTATTAAATCCAAGCGATCCTTTCGTAGGCGTTTGCCCCCGATCCAATCGGGGGATCGAATTGATTATAGAAACATGAGTTTAATTAGTCGATTTATTAGTGAACAAGGAAAAATTTTATCTAGGCGAGTAAATAGATTGACCTTGAAACAACAACGATTAATTACTATTGCTATAAAACAAGCTCGTATTTTATCTTTGTTACCTTTTCTTAATAATGAGAAACAATTTGAAAGAACCGAGTCGACTACCAGAACTGCTAGTTTTAGAACCAAAAATAAATAATAGACTTAATTTAATTGATAATTGAATCCAAATTTGAATCTGAACTCAAGCAGGGTTGGGGTTTTGGTCTAAAAAAATCTGATAATCTAGAAGAATCTAAATTTGATTGTCACGTCGTAAGATAATATAAAAATTGGGAATTTTTTTTTTTTGAATGGATTTGTTGATTTTTATTTATTTATCGTATTTTATCAGACGAATTTCTACTCTATACTCCCGGAGAATAAACTCCGGGGAACTTGATTTAAATTATTTCAAGATATTTGTTGCAATCTTCTTTTTTTATGATCTCATTGTAAATCATATAAATACAATTCGGATTTAATATAGCGATTTGTGCAAGTATTTTACGATTAAGAAGCAACTGTCTCTTGTACAGATCGTGTATAAATTTACTATAATTATAGTATACCCCCTTTTCGCGAATTACTGCGTTTATCCGAGTGATCCACAAACGACGAAAATCTCTCTTTTGCCTATCTCTATCCCGATGAGCCGAAACTAAAGCTCTTATTTTCTGTTGAGCAATAGTTCGAGTAAGTCTTGAATGAGCCCCTCGAAAGCTTGATCCAAATAAACGAATTTTTCTTCTGCGTCTTCGAGCTATATACCCTCGTTTAACTCTAGTCATTGAATAAATGAAACTTTGATGAATAACTAATTGATTTTCTTTCTTTGAGTTATTCTTTTCTCCTCCTGGTCTATTAATAACAAAACGGATTTTTCCAATGTATAAAATATAAATTCCAATGGCTTTTGCTACTATAACCTTCCCAACCACTCTTTTTTTTTCTTTTTTTCGACATTTCGCCTTGAAACAAGACAAAAAAAATAAGAAATTGTATTAATGTATCAAACAAAAGTAAATAAAAAAAATGTAAATTCAAGTTAAATATAGATGATTAAAGAAATAGTGGGTTCCTTCGTTTCTATGGTTACTTTTTAAACGGTGAGGTCCTCTCTATACACCGGAGCCCTTTAACTTCATTTCCAGAATCTTATTGATAACTTGTACAGTTCAAACTTTTTGGCTCTACCCATGAATTATTCAGTAATAGGTCTTTCACAATGAGATCCACCTGTACAGTAACGGTATTTAATTTTGAAGGTTAGCTGGATAGCTGACCCTGTTAGTCCGTTCTTGGAAGAATGGGAGCAGAATTTTTTGCTCTTAAAATAAGATTCCCTGCTAAATGGATAACGTTCGCTACCAATTGGAAATTTTTTCTTATCTTAAACCCGATTTATACCAACAGAAACCATAAATTTCATACCCAATAGATGAATAGATCTTTTTCATTTTAGATAGTGACTGGAGTTTATACTATTCACCGGTACTGATCATTGATACTGGAAAAATTGTTTCCTTTCATTTGTTTTTGTTCCAGTTTCTAATCTGAACGAGTCACACATACACCCTAGTACATGTTCCTCGGCGCTGAGGGCATCCCCGAAGCGCGGGGGATTTCGTGACATTTCTGATTGGCTGTCTTGTGTTTCTAATAAGTTGTTTAATAGTTGGCATACTGAATTATATACATAATGGGCTGGTTTAGATCAATCCTAACCGAATGTATTTCTAGTTAATAGAATATTAAACCCAGAATGGTAAACCTAGTAACAAGATAAAATTTCAAATGGTTAACTATTTTTATTCATTTTATTCGACCGCTACAAGATCAATAATTCCATGAGCTTGGGCTTCTGTTGCTGACATAAAAACATCCCTTTCCATATCCTCGGATACAACCCATAAGGGTTTGCCCGTTCTTTGTCCATAAACCCTTGTGAGGGTTTCGCGCAATTTCAAAAGTTCTTCCGCTTCCAGGAGAAATTCTCCCGTTTGGGCCTCATAAAAAGAGCTCGCGGGTTGATGAATCATTACCCTGATGATATACCCTAAAAAAAGTTCTTCTATCTCCCACAATGAGTCGACGAGAAAAAATAAAGAATAACAATAAAAAAGATAGAATTGAACAACCGTACGTGCATCTTTTTCGCATTGCATACGGCTCTACAATGGAATTTACTTTCATTTTCCGTTAGAAAAAAGAAAAAATATAGAATCGATTAGATCCCGATCAGTAAATTATCCAATTACCACCCTTCTTTTCGTAGGAGTTCAAAAATACTATGATGGCTCCGTTGCTTTATATATTTATTTCGTCTGTAGTTCAGCAATCCCAAAGTTTCTTTTTGATCCGAAAAATAAATAAGGAAGAAAGTTTTTTTGTACTCTTTCGAACATAAATAGAGTCTTTTTTTTATGAAAAAAAGTTTGTGACGCTGAAATGGGCTCCTGATATAAAATAAAAAAAATCGGGAATACTCTTCATCTCATACTACTCTTTCGATACATAATCGAATGTTTTGAAAATAAAATAGAGAAAAATTTTCTCATATCGAATTCAAAGTGCCATGCTATTATTACTTAAATAATATTTCATATGGTGAAGGCATAGTCTTCTTTTTTCTCTCAAATAAAAAACTCATTGGCGCCAAGCGTGAGGGAATGCTAGACGTTTGGTAATTTCTCCTCCGACCAGGATAAAAGATCCCATTGAAGCAGCCAACCCCATGCATATTGTATGTACATCTGGTCGCACAAATTGCATGGTATCATAAATAGCTACTCCAGGTATTACCCATCCGCCAGGAGAATTTATAAACAAATACAAATCCTTGGTATCATCCTCGATACTGAGATATATCATAAGACCAATAAGTTGATTCGAGATCTCGCTATCGACTTCTTGACCTAAAAAAAGTAATCTTTCTCGATAAAGTCGGTTGATTAGGGTAAAATGGTATCCCTTAGGAACCGTACATGCACCTTTTGATGCATACGGTTCAAACAAAATTGTGAAAAAAAATCAATGTGTAGATTTTATATCCTTTTTTCTTTTTCATTGAGGTTTTTCCAACTTATAATGGGTCTTCTTTGCTATTTTTCAAGAAAGATTCCTTTTTGCTCCTTTCCCGAAATTACCCAATTACCCATAGAATAATATTTCTATAATTAAATATAGAATAAAATTCTACTAAAAGCGAAAAAAAAATAGAATTTACTAAACTTATCGAACTTACTTTTCATTGATGTATCATATCATCGAGATCCAATCGAAATCACGATGTCATTTTCTTGTTCTTGAATGGGTCTCTTTAATTTTTTTAGGTTTATGCTCTACTCCGGGTAAAGATCTGCACGATTTTGATTTGCACATATAGGACAAATCTTTCCAATACCACTTGGTTTTTTTGTTAAGATTTCCCCCCCCTTTTTTTATTTATTTCGTCAATTTTAATATTCAACATATTATATTCATTACTTTAATCGAGTGATTAAAGTTAAAATCACTCTTTTTCTATTTTTAATTTCAAATCGAAACGATTAAGAGTTAAAGTAAATAAACTATATAATACAAGTAGTAATCTGCAATATATTCCCAACTGGGATTCGGGTTTTTATAAACGGAGCCTGGATACTTCATTTTTTTAGTCCAACCGAGCCAACCATAAATTATTCTAATTGATAATATTAATCTGAATCCCCCTAAAACTAAAAAATAGATCTAATTGCATTTCACGCTCCAAATTTGGTATGATTCAATCAATTTTTCTTGGGCGAAAGGGAGGATATCTCAATCGGTAGAGAGAACGGGGAAATCCCATATGACCCAATATATCTGACAAGTCGCACTATACGTCAACCCAAGATGCATCTTCCTCTCCAGGACTTCGAAAGGGAACTTTTGGAACACCAATAGGCATTAAATGAAAGAAAAAATTAAGTACTCTATTTCACTTTGATGTGGAAACGTAATAATTAGGATTATTGTCTTTATAATATCAACCTTTAATTCTATTTTCTGCATAGATTAGAAAGATTTAGTTTAAGAAGACAGAATAAATAAAGGAAAATTCTTACCAATATAGCCTTCCAATCATGAACAAGTATGAAAGCATTTACTGGTAGACGCTGATATCAACTCCCCATTGCGTATTGCTACTTATCGGGTATAGAATAGATTTGTTTCTCTTTGTTCCTACAAACCTAATTGTTCCATTATTACCAACAGAATAGAACAAACATTAACCCTTGTTCCGAGATAATCCATTGAACAAAAGGGATCCATTGCATAGTCATAGTCTTTTCCAATGCAATAAAGTTACATAGTGTTATTTTTCTTTGATAAAGGGGTATTTCCATGGGTTTGCCTTGGTATCGTGTTCATACCGTCGTATTAAATGATCCCGGTCGGTTGATTTCTGTCCATATCATGCATACAGCTCTGGTTGCTGGTTGGGCCGGTTCGATGGCTCTGTATGAATTAGCAGTTTTTGATCCCTCTGACCCCGTTCTTGATCCAATGTGGAGACAGGGTATGTTCGTTATACCTTTCATGACTCGTTTAGGAATAACCAATTCATGGGGCGGTTGGAGTATTACAGGGGGGACTATAACGGATCCCGGCATTTGGAGTTACGAAGGTGTGGCCGGAGCGCATATTATGTTTTCTGGCTTGTGCTTTTTGGCAGCTATTTGGCATTGGGTGTATTGGGATCTAGAAATATTTTCTGATGAACGTACGGGAAAACCTTCTTTGGATTTGCCTAAGATTTTTGGAATTCATTTATTTCTTTCCGGGGTGGCTTGTTTTGGTTTTGGTGCATTTCATGTAACAGGCTTGTACGGGCCCGGAATATGGGTGTCCGATCCTTATGGACTAACTGGAAAAGTACAACCTGTAAGTCCAGCATGGGGCGTGGAAGGCTTTGATCCTTTTGTTCCAGGAGGAATAGCCTCTCATCATATTGCAGCAGGGACATTAGGCATATTAGCCGGTCTATTCCATCTTAGTGTCCGTCCGCCTCAACGCCTATACAAAGGATTACGTATGGGCAATATTGAAACCGTTCTTTCTAGTAGTATCGCGGCTGTCTTTTTTGCAGCTTTTGTTGTTGCCGGAACTATGTGGTATGGTTCAGCAACTACTCCGATCGAATTATTTGGACCCACTCGTTATCAATGGGATCAGGGATACTTTCAGCAAGAAATATACCGACGAGTAAGTGCTGGGCTAGCCGAAAATCAAAGTTTATCAGAAGCTTGGTCGAAAATTCCTGAGAAATTGGCCTTTTATGATTATATTGGCAATAATCCGGCGAAAGGAGGATTATTTAGAGCAGGCTCAATGGACAACGGCGATGGAATAGCTGTTGGATGGTTAGGACACCCTATTTTTAGAGATAAAGAAGGACGTGAACTCTTTGTACGCCGTATGCCTACTTTTTTTGAAACCTTTCCGGTCGTTTTGATAGATGGGGACGGAATTGTTAGAGCTGACGTTCCTTTTAGAAGAGCAGAATCAAAGTATAGTGTTGAACAAGTAGGTGTAACTGTTGAGTTTTACGGTGGCGAACTCAACGGAGTCAGTTATAGCGATCCTGCTACTGTGAAAAAATATGCTAGACGTGCTCAATTGGGTGAAATTTTCGAATTAGACCGTGCTACTTTGAAATCTGATGGTGTTTTTCGTAGTAGTCCGAGGGGTTGGTTTACTTTTGGACATGCCTCCTTTGCTCTACTCTTCTTCTTCGGGCACATTTGGCATGGGTCTAGAACCTTGTTCAGAGATGTTTTTGCTGGTATTGACCCCGATTTGGATGTTCAAGTAGAATTTGGTGCATTCCAAAAAATTGGAGATCCAACTACACGAAGACAAGGAGTTTAATACAACATTGCTTTGTGATTTGACATAGGATACTAGAGCAATCTTGATTTGAATTACCGCCCTTTCTTTATCATTATCGGGAAATAATCCCAAGTAAACAGGTATGGAAGCTATAATTGTAAACCACAATCGAATCTATGGAAGCATTGGTTTATACATTTCTATTAGTCTCTACTCTAGGGATAATTTTTTTCGCTATCTTTTTTCGGGAACCTCCTAAAGTTCCAACTAAAAAATGAAATGATTTTTCATTATCTCAATTGAAGTAATGAGCCTTTCCATATTGGAAGGCTCATTACTTCGACTAGTCTCCGTGTTCCTCGAAGGGATCTCTTAGTTGTTGAGAGGGTTGCCCAAAAGCGGTATATAAAGCATACCCAGTAAAACTTACAAGTAAACCAGATATAAAGATGGCGACTAGGGTTGCTGTTTCCATTATTATATAATTTTAAGACCACAATGGATCTATGATAAAATCATTTATTTACAACGGAATTGTATACAAAGTCAACAGATCTCAATGAATATAATCGGATTTATGGCTACACAAACCGTTGAGGGTAGTTCTAGATCTCGTCCAAAACCTACTACCGTAGGGGCTTTATTGAAACCGTTGAATTCGGAATATGGTAAAGTAGCTCCTGGGTGGGGAACTACCCCTTTGATGGGAGTTGCAATGGCTTTATTTGCAGTATTCCTATCTATTATTTTGGAAATTTATAATTCTTCCGTTTTACTGGATGGAATTTCAATGAATTAAATCCACAAGAAAATGAAATCCAAAAAAACCAGGAAGTTCTAGCCTTTCAATACACAGTGAATTTTTAGAGCTCCTATTTCTATTCCGGTAGTTCGATCGCGGAATTTCTTTCTTTCTGTATTTCCGGAAATATGAGTGTGTGACTTGTTCTAATTGATCCTATTGATAATACAGAAAATGAGTCTGTCATCTTATCCTGATAAAGATGGTTCTACCTCGTCGGATATTTTTTTTGGTATCTGAAACACGGAATAGCTAAAATAGATCAAGAAATATTTGAACTATGATTCATATTTAATATTCAGACCTCGAGATCGGATTCAAAAAAATTTGCTTTTCAAAAAAAGAATTAGAAGTTATAAATCGAAAGATTTTTTTTATTTCAAATTATGCCTATTTTGTTTAACCAACAGACAAATTTTTTTGTATTATTAGTCATAATAATAATAAAATACGTATCCTATTGATTGAATAAGTGATGATCCAATGGTTCTTACTCAAGGAATCCTTGTGCTTAGCTTTAGGGTTTTATTGAATCATCGTGGTTCTAGTATGAATCTGGGGTTCAAGCGATTCATAGGGTCTTAACAAGAGAAATTCCTATCAATGATAAAAAAGCAAAAAGCCGCATTATACACAAATAAAAAAAGAACAAA